GTCAAACAAAAAAAAGAAAATTCCTTTTTCCCTGCGCCTAAATGAAATATTAAATAATGGTAGACTGGAAATGAAAGCCCTTTCTTTTCTCGCATTCGTTCTCTATTGCATTGCTGGAACAAAACAATATCGGATTCTGAAATCAAGGAAAGATATTGAAAAATCTATTTTCGAAATATAATATACTTTTTTATATGTATTGGAAAAGAATAGCGATTTATTCCTATGCAGCATCCATTAACAAGAAGAGAAAATAAGAAATATCGAATATCGACAAATTCTTGTCTTGTGTGGTTTAAGGAAAAAAAACCGCTTTCCACAATTTAATATATATCATCGAATTTAAATATCAGAATAGCTGATATAGTCATGATTCAAGGGGTCAGGTCCACTTACATTTTTTTAATATTAACACTATCCGTATTATCCGCTGAAAAAAAAAAGAAGACTAAGACTTGATTTTCATGAAAAAGCCCTTTATCGGATTTGAACCGATGACTTACGCCTTACCATGGCGTTACTCTACCACTGAGTTAAAAGGGCCCTATTCAATTCATGAATTAACCATTTTATATTATGAGTCTACTACATATATACATATATGCAGTAGACTCATAATGGACAAAAAATTTGTATTTACCTAGAAAGTGGGTAAAATTTTTCTCGTTTTTGCATTTTATGGCTTAGTGCGAGATAGTGATAGGCATATTATATTGCATCTCAACGATAAACGAAGCAATGAGTGAAAATGGAAGAAAATAAATGGGGTTTTACCTCCCCTACCCCTTTTTTCTGTCCGGCTAACCATTGCCTGAACTGAAGGAATCCTATACTTCCTTTCGTTATATCGAATAGTATGGGATGCTTCATGAATGAAGCATCAACCCCCCCAAAAAATGTTATGATTCTATAGAATCATAACATAGAAAGACTCTTCGGATCTAGCCATACCATTAGATTATATTGACAATTCCAAAAAACTGTTCATACTATCATCATAGTATGATGACGGTCGGGCGGATATGCCCCCATCGTCTAGTGGTTTAGGACATCTCTCTTTCAAGGAGGCAACGGGGATTCGACTTCCCCTGGGGGTAGGGTACGGTACTACAAAAGGAAGTTGATCATGGATTATCAATAAGCCTAGAATGAATTCTTCCTGGGTCGATGCCCGAGCGGTTAATGGGGACGGACTGTAAATTCGTTGGCGACATGTCTACGCTGGTTCAAATCCAGCTCGGCCCAAAAAATCACCGCTCCATGAGTATAATATAACCAATTTGTCCTACAGAAAAGAAATGCTTGATCTGCAGAAATGAAGGAAAAGGGTCAATTTTTTGCTCTATTTATATTTTTTTCTCATCTCATTGAAAGGTTGATTATCCACTTTAACAATAAAAAAAAAGAATCACTAGTTACTAATAATCCGCGGCACTCTCGCTAAAGCCCGTGTTTATGTGGATATGATATCACTATATAATTCGTGTATCTGTTACGTTACAACATGACAATTCTTATGAAACCATAAGAATATGTATGCTATACACCTTGCTGGGATTGTAGTTCAATTGGTCAGAGCACCGCCCTGTCAAGGCGGAAGCTGCGGGTTCGAGCCCCGTCAGTCCCGAACTAGGATCCGATGAATTTCTCAATTCATTTCTCTATTTTTCGCGAAAAGGAAGAGGGGGAGCCGAATCGAATCCCCGGTGCGGGGAGGGGAATTTTTTTTCTTTTGTTTCGCATTTATCATCAGATAAATATGGGAATTTCCATTTCTTTTCCGAGTTCTTTCCCTAGTACTGATTGATAAGGGAGAGACATATGTCGATTGGTACAATCGGTAGTATTGCTATATTCAGTATTTTTTGTTCAAATATTTGATTTTTTATACTAAATCCTTTATTTTTCCATCTCACTTATACTGTTTGTATCTGTGTATGACCCAGACAATACCAGTCATATGATACCTCATAATTTTATGTACATAATTCTATGTATATGTATGTATTAAGTAGGGAAGTTGTATAAAGAAGATAGCTAATAGGTTATGTTATAGAAAAGAAAAAGTGGAAAAAGGGTATGAAAATCTAATGATTGATGTGTATTTCTGATCAAATCCAAAATGATATTTTTGATTTAGTATGATAAAAGATCTTTCCTTTCTATGTTATACTACTACTATATTATTGAATTTTCGACGATGAATTGATTTGATAGATCAGAAATTGTTATTCATAATATTGATCTGATTCAGTATCATCGGGATGCAATTAATCCCGTTGAATTTGCAGGAGTCAAATTTATCATCTCTATGGGATTAGATCCCGAGTTATTGCGAAACAAAAGAAGATTGGATTATGGAAGTAAATATTCTCGCACTTATTGCTACTGCACTGTTCATTCTAGTTCCTACTGCTTTTTTACTTATCATCTATGTAAAAACAGTCAGCCAAAATGATTAATTTGAATGAAACTTGAATTATTATTAGTTCTTATCGATGATTCAAGAAATGAAAGAAAGGGATTCAAACTCTAAATCTTAAATGAAATGATTAGGCTGGAATCAGAAGTATCGTAGTAAGTATCTAAGCTGGTGTGGTAGAAAGAACTATATATATAGTTCTTTCTACCACACCAGCTATAGTATTGTTTTTATTATTATTATATATAGATCAAATTACAATATGTATGTACATCTAATATATGTACATACAGATAGCACTCTATTTCTTTTAGTTTGATTTCCCATCTCAAGAAGTCATTGATTGAACAATTAACGGATGATCCACGGAATTAAGTTATACAGTAACTTCTTCGGATTTGTAAAAGGAGTAGAGCAGACCCTGTCCATTTTTCATGCTTAAACATGAGATGAATCAAAAAAAGCATAAAAACTTTTCTAGTAGTCTAAAACAAATGTTAAATGTATGATATGTGGATCGCTCAACAGAAGAAAGATCTAATTTTATTATGTGTCGGATCTCTTTGGCCAATTACTAATCGCTTCGTTTCCGATAGAAAGAAAATATGTATTGTCGTAATAGCAGAACGACTTTCTTTTAGAAAGGTAAAAGAAAAAGGGAAATAAATAAAGAAAAAAAATAGTATTAGTTTTTCTTATTGTAATATCCATAATTATGATAAGAGCTGATTCACTAAAATAGAATATTTAGGAAAAATTAGGTTGGAAAAAATCGCCTATCATGCATGGTAATCATTCATTACTGTATTCCAGTACAATTTGGAAGACATTTTTCTTTTTTTAGGGCTTCGCAAAATGATCAATAAAGAATTGATACGATTCGATTGAGCAATTAGTAGTGCCCAGCCCTAGAGTCCACTCCTTCCCCATACTACAAGTGAAAGGGAAAATGTAAAGACTACCATTAAAGCAGCCCAAGCAAGACTTACTATATCCATGTGAATTATGTCCTCTATTTCTATGAAGGAATTATTCTATTATTGATTAATAATCATAGCGGAATCAATGGCGCAGAGTCAAAATAGGTAAGACTATTTATTGATGAACCAATTCAATGAATACACTCGTAACAAGTTTCTCTATTTTAGGGTTTCTGGTAAAATCAGGAAGCATTTAGTACAAATACGATGATACACACGCCTTTTCCTTGGAAATATAAAAGGAATGCTTCTATATGGAGCATGTAAGAATAGTAAGACCTATTGTTTGTTTTGATATTAATGCCTTTCCTTACTAAGCAAAAAGCATAAAAATATACCATCACGATAGATAACTATCTATCAGATACCTCTATTTCCTATTTGATCTAAGCTTACTGTCCTTCTTTCTGTGAAAGAATCAGGAGAACCCACCACCACTATTAATTAATACATTCTTTTTTTTTTTTTACTTTAACCTTTACTCTTTTAATATAAGAGATCTTGTTATTATAGTCTTTCGTATAATCTCTTCTTCAATTCTAGTAGCAAAAACAGAGTGTCCCTTAGGAACCTTTGGATACCGAGATTTCCGACCTTAGTTCTGAATCCCTGAATTGACTCTCACCATTTATTTGATTTTTCAATTGAATCAAATAAATGGTGAGAGTCAATCATTAAATTAATAAATGAGAGTTGCTTCATCCCTATTGATACCGATTTGGGCTACGCCTAAATTTTGAGAAAAAAAAAATGACAGTCTTTTAGAAAACCTACGCCATGGGTTATCAAAATCGAGTATTGACACGCCCACTTAGTCCTTTGCCTCTGCTTCTTGCGGAGCAAGAATTCGTCGAATTAGATCGGCACAAGATAGGAAAGAAATAAAAAATCTTTTGTTGATCAGGCGACACCCGGATTTGAACTGGGGATAAAGGATTTGCAGTCCCCCGCCTTACCACTTGGCCATGCCGCCAAATTCGGTCAAAAATGGATAAAAATATTATCTATATTCTAATTCTATTACTCACTCCTTTTTTTATCTTGAATACCATTGTACCTATCCTTTTCAAAAAAGAAATTCCTGTTTTTTATTGGATCTAGTTTAAATTCTTCTCTTCGATTGATTGTATCTTAAAATATACATCGCTTAAAAACATCCCTTCTCCTTTCTATTGAGAGTAGAAAAAATGGATTTCTGGTCACAGACTGCAAAATTCAGGACAAATTGGAACCATTAACAATTTACTTTGAATTAGCGAACGATTCCTCCATTTTTATCTCCAATGAAATTTTGTTTCATTGAATGGCAAAAGAAAATCAAATTGATTTATGACTAATCAGTATTCATTTTTTTTTTTCAATAATCAATCCTTTTCAATTTCAATTATAATAACATATATGTGTATATGTAAACCCCAGAACAGAAATTGTTACCCAGATACCAAACCTGATCTCTCTCTTATGTACATATCCCTATAGAGAATCCTCCTGTTTCAATTTTTCATTGAATATATTGAATAGAAAATACAAATTTTTACGGAGTGTGACTAATGTTGTCCCAAGTGAAATTACAATAAAAGATGTGATATATGGATAAA